GTCAGTTATTCATTCAATGGAAACAGTTGTTGGATATTCTCCTGAAAAAAGTCAGAATCTAGTTCTGATGGGGGGTTTAACAAAACACTTACCAATTACTAAAATTTCTTTTTTATTAGGTACATTTTCTCTTTGTGGTATTCCACCCCTTGCTTGTTTTTGGTCTAAGGATCAGATTCTTAATGATAGTTGGTTATATTCACCAATTTTCGGAATAATAGCTTGGTTGACAGCAGGATTAACTTCATTTTATATGTTTCGGATCTATTTACTTACTTTTGATGGGCATTTCAACGCTTATTTTCAAAATTTTAGTAGCAGGAAAAGAATTCCATTCGACTCAATCTCTCTATGGGGCAAAGGATACTCGAAACTTATTAACAAAAGTGTTGTTTTAGGAACCCTATTAAGAATCAGTAGTAATGATATGTCTTCTTTTTCTTCAAAGAAAAAGAAGACATATCACGACGAGAGTGTAAGAAAAATGACACGACCTTTTATTACAGTTAATCATTTTTACAATAAAAATATTTTTTTATATCCTTATGAATCAGATAATATTATCTTATTTTGTCTACTTCTATTGATCTTATTTTCTTTGTTTGTTGGAGTGATAGGAATTCCTTTCAATCAAGCTGGAACGGGTTTGGATATATTATCCAAATGGTTAACGCCGTCTATAAATCTTTTGCATCAAAATTTAAAAAATTCTTCGGATTGGGCTGAATTTTGGCAAGATGCTATTTTTTCAGTCAGTATAGCCTATTTCGGGATATTTTTCGCGCTTTTTATCTATAAACCTGTTTATTCGTCTTTTCAAAACTTGGAATTAATTAATTTAATTGGTAAACTAGATTCTAAAAGAACTCTTTGTGATAAAATTAGAAATTTAATATATAATTGGTCATATAATCGTGCTTACATAGATGCTTTTTATACAACAACGTTAACGGGAGGGACAAGGGAATTGTCAGAAGTAACTCATTTTTTTGATAGACGTATAATTGATGGAATTACGAATGGAATGGGTGTTATGAGTTTCTTTATAGGGGAAGGTATTAAATACCTAGGGGGGGGGCGTATCTCTTCTTATCTTTTGTTTTATTCATCTTATGTATCAATCTTTTTATTCATGTTCTACTTATTTTTTATTTTTTTTTGAAATCTAGTAAGGACTTCAATATCCGTCAATTTTTTATAATTTTTAGAAACTAAATAGAAAATTTCTAAAAAATTTAAAAAAAAAATTTCGTTTCTCAATCTTTGTATACTTTATTTAATTACTCGTTTTTTTTTCGAATTAGAAAATTTCAATTAGGTGTATTCTTTCCTCGATCTTGTCTTGACCAATTAATATAAAAAATCACATATCACCTAACATATTCCTTTTTTATATTTATAGTAATGTTTTATTCGATTTCGAATAATATTTAACTGCGATTTTAACATATCTATAGTTTTTTTTTGTTTTCTACTTCTTTTTATAAAGAGAATGCTATTTAAAAAACAAATAGATAATGAATAGTAAAGAAAAGAATGATTCTTTTTGAATAATAGATGTCTTTCACATCCAACTCGAATAATGAGTAACCTCTGTATTTAAAAATGGGAGTTCCAAAAAAACGTACTTCTATCTCAAAAAAGCGTATTCGTAAAAATATTTGGAAACGGAAAGGATATTGGGCAGCCTTAAAAGCTTTTTCATTGGGGAAATCTCTTTCGACCGGAAATTCAAAAAGTTTTTGTGTGGGACAAAAAAATTCGACCGAAAATGCAAAAGGTTTTGGTGTGCGACAAAGAACTAAGTAATCAAAAGTTGTAATAATCTGAATCGACTTGACTCAAAAAGTTTCAACTTTTCGAATTTCATTTCGAATAGAAAATTCGAAATTTCCATTACCTACTGGTTTGGACTAATCAATATGAAATTAAATTCTCCTCGCTCTTATGATTTGGAGAATAAGAACTCTTCTGTTTACTGAATTCTAAAATAAAAACTTTTCTTCTTGTATCTTCTGTTTATTCTTTTTTCGAAGAAAAGTTTTTATTTTATCTCTATTTCTCGAAAAGAGCAGATATAAGATCTTTAGTTAAAATTAATGAATCGTTGAAACTAATTGATTAAGTTTCAAACTTTTTGTCATTTTCTGAATTATTATTTCTCTGAATTACTATTTATTTCTCTGAATTACTATATAGATACTGCTCTATATCTCTCGCTTTCAACCCAATCTATAAAAGTTGTTAATCGGGATATGAACTATGAAAAATGTGTCAAATTATAATGATTCAAAATAGATCCTATTTTATGATCGTTGAGAAAATGCATTTTTTTGTTTCATATTTTTGAAATCCGATAAATGAGAAATGAATCATTAAAAAATGAGAATGAGAAAGGACATTTTTTTGAGTTCTATCCCTGGATAGGGGGTAGAACTATCCAGTTACAACAATTCAATTCCAGAAGATCATAAACTACACGAAAGGTTGAAGTTAAGTA